AGGTAGGATGGCTGAGTATTTAAGCGGTGGATTGTAGCCCCATAGACAGAGGTTCGAGTCCTCTTCTTACCAAGCCTTGGAGTGTAATCACGTTAGATTGCAAATCTAAAGAAGCAGAATAGTTCTCTGCCGGGGCTTTCCCCCGCCTATTTTTAGCCTGGCTAGGCGGGGGAAAGTTGGATGGATGCTCGCTGGTTTGAGCGTTTAGCTGTTAACTAAGAGTTTGTAGGATCGAGGCCTGCCCATCCAGTGAGGCCTTAGCTTAATTAAAGTGCTTGCTTTGCACGCAGCCGATGTGGGGTAGTGTCCCGCAGGTCTTACAGAGGCTGGGAGACTTTCACTCCCACTGAGAGCTTTGAAGGCTCTTGGTCTTATATACTTTAACCTAAGTCTCTTAGAGCTCTAGTAGGGCGATTATTGTAGGGGCTAGAGGTAGAAGGCAGATTGAGGTGACGGCGGAGATAGCAAATGGAATGGTGGATTTTAGGGTGGGAAGTCGTCAAGTGATAGTTCCTGGTGGGCTGTTAGGGGGGAAGAGTAGGGACAGGAGGTGGGATAGTCGGAGGTAGAAGTAAAGACTAATTAGGGCAGCTAGAATGATTAGCACAGCTGTAGGGGTTTGGTCTAGTAGAATTAGTTCTTGTATAATTATTCATTTTGGGACGAATCCTGTCATAGGGGGTAAGCCGCCTAGGGACAGTAGGATTAGGGGAGTAGCGGCGGTGGTTAGAGGGGATTTTGTTCAGGAGTTTGCAAGTATATTAATGGTAGTTGATTTGGTTAGTATAAATAGCATAAATGTTGTGGAGGCTATAATGATATATGTGGTGAGGGTAAGTAATGCGAGTGCTGGTATAGGTTGTACGATTACAATTATTCAGCCTAGATGAGAGATTGACGAGTAGGCGAGGACTTTTCGAAGCTGAGTTTGGTCAAGGCCTCCTCAGCCTCCGATTATGACGGAACAGAGCCCTAGGAATGCGTATCCGCCCATGCAATTAGGGTGAAGTTGTGTTAGTAGAATAAATGGGGCAAGTTTTTGTCATGTGGAAATAATAAGGCCTGTGGAGAGGTTAAGTCCTTGTAGGACTTCTGGTAGTCATGCGTGGAACGGGGCAATGCCTAGTTTTATGCAGAGTGCGATGATGGCCAGGGCTGTTGGAACGGGGTAGTGGCTTAGTTGGATGTGTCATTGGCCTCCGATTCAGGCATTGGAAATACCTGCAAATAATATTGTGGCGGCCGCTGCTGATTGGACAATAAAATATTTGGTAGTAGCCTCAATCGCTCGGGGATGGTGTTGTTGTGCTATAAGAGGCAGGATCGCCAGGGTGTTGACTTCAAGCCCTATTCAGGCCAGCAATCAATGAGAGCTTGCAAAAGTGATAGTTGTTCCTAGTCCTAAGCTAAATATAATGAAAGTCAAGATATAAGGAGACATTAGTAAGAGAGGGACTTTAACCAACATATTTGGGGTATGGGCCCAAAAGCTTTATTAGCTGACCTTACTAGGAAGTGGTGTAGCGGAAGCACTGAGAGTTTTGATCTCTCCGGGTAGGGTTCAAGTCCCTTCTTTCTAAGGAGTCGGGAGGATTCTAACCTCCATGATTCACTCTATCAAAGTGGCCCTTTAATTCAGGCACGGCTCCTAGGTTATAGTTGCGGGGGTAGGCCTGTGAATGCAATAGGAAGAGCAAGGTGTCAAATAACTAGGGCTAATGTTAGAGGCAGGAAGCTTTTTCAAATCAAGTGCATTAATTGGTCATATCGGAACCGAGGGTATGAGGCTCGGATTCATAGGAACACAATGGAAAGGAGTGTTGCCTTGGTTATCATGTTAATTGCAGTCAGTTCTGGCACTGTTGGAATATGGGAAGCTCCGAGGAATATGGTAGTAGAGAGTGTGTTTATAAGAAGAATGTTGGCGTATTCCGCAAGGAAGAATAGGGCGAAAGGGCCTCCTGCATATTCTACGTTAAATCCTGAGACAAGCTCTGATTCTCCTTCAGTGAGATCAAAGGGGGCACGGTTTGTTTCTGCTAGCGTGGAGATGTATCATATTGCAGCAAGGGGTCAGGCAGGTAGTATGAGTCATGTGCTTTCTTGGGCAATGTTGAAGGTTTGTAATGTAAATCCTCCAGTGAAGATAATAATATTTAGTAAAATAAGTCCTAGGCTTACTTCATATGAAATGGTCTGGGCGACTGCTCGTAGAGCTCCAATGAGTGCATATTTTGAGTTGGATGCTCAGCCTGAGCCGAGAATTGAGTACACTGCGAGGCTAGATAGGGCTAAAATAAACAGGATACCTAGGTTTAGGTCAACAACTGGATAGGGGAGAGGTATAGGTGCTCATAGAGTGAGGGCTAGGGTAAGGGCTAGCATAGGGGTTAGGAGGAAAAGGAGGGGGGAGGAAGTAGAAGGTCGGATGGGCTCTTTAATAAATAGTTTTAGTCCGTCTGCAATAGGTTGTAGGAGTCCGTAGGGGCCAACAACGTTTGGGCCTTTGCGTAATTGCATGTAGCCTAGCACTTTTCGTTCAATTAAAGTAAGAAAAGCAACAGCTAGTAGCACAGGAACAATAAAGGCAAGGGGGTTAACTAGATGGGTAATGAGCAGTGAGGTCATAGTTAAGGAAAGGATTTGAACCTTTGTAAGAAGGGTTTAGGACTTTTGCATGGCCGGGCTCTGCCACCTTAACATAGCGTTTTCTCGGCTACAGTTGAAATTGTATGCCCTATTACCTCTTTTAGTTGTTTTCATTAGGTTAGGGTAAGGCGTGCCTGGAGCAGGGGCCCCTTCTTTTCGGTCCTTTCGTACTAGTAAAGATCATGTCATAGATAGAAACTGACCTGGATTACTCCGGTCTGAACTCAGATCACGTAGGACTTTAATCGTTGAACAAACGAACCCTTAATAGCGGCTGCACCATTAGGATGTCCTGATCCAACATCGAGGTCGTAAACCCCCTTGTCGATATGAACTCTAGGAGGGGATTGCGCTGTTATCCCTAGGGTAACTCGGTCCGTTGATCGGCGTTTGCCGGATCTTGTAGGTCAGATGTTCTGCTTATTAGAGCGGGAGCTCTTGGTTTGGAGGGTTAGTCGCCTCTTTCCACGCGGGGGTTTTTTATTTCGCCGTGGTCGCCCCAACCAAAGACATTCAGACAGTGTTCGATTAGTTTGGTCTTTTTAATAAGGATGTTTGACGGGATCTGTCTCATTATCTAAAGCTCCATAGGGTCTTCTCGTCTTATGTTGATATCCCCGCTTCTGCACGGAAAGATCAATTTCACTGACTAGAGAGAGGAGACAGTTGAGCCCTCGTTATGCCATTCATACCGGTCTTCATTTAAAAGACAAGTGATTACGCTACCTTTGCACGGTCAAAATACCGCGGCCGTTGAACCCATGGTCACTGGGCAGGCGGGACCTCTTATTCATTGGTTTTGCAAGAGGCGGTGTTTTTGGTAAACAGGCGAGGCTCGAGTTTGCCGAGTTCCTTCTCTTTCTTTCAGTCTTTCCCTGCAGGCACACCAGTGTGGGGTTAACGGTGTTTATTGAGTGTTTTTCCAGGTGTTTAGGTTAATTTTTCATTACCCTCTCTGTTTGGGACCGTTAAGATTCGGTGGTGAGTCCGTTCCGATTTACACTTGTGGAGGGAGAGAGTCGAATACTCTCTTATTACTCATATTAGCATAGTCTCTTCCATGATTGCATGGAATGGCCTGGTAGGGCAAGGGGAGTAAGATTGGGTTGTCGGGATAAGGGGCGGGAATAAGGTGTCTGAGCTTTAACGCTTTCTGTTAAGGTGGCTGCTTTTAGGCCCACTAAGACACTTTGCCTTGTTTAATTATGATCTTTATCCTCCTGTTAAAGTTGTATCTTATGTCAAAGGGGCTGTACCCCCTTTGACTAACTCTCCCAGTTTCTTCGGGCGTCAATATATGAAAAACACAATGGGAAGAAATACAGTGTGTGAGTGTTTAGTGAGTAAAGAATCCGGGAGGCTGAACTTCTATCCAGTTTTCAGGCAACCAGCTATAACTAAGTTCGTATAGGTCTGTCACCGCTACTCGAAGCTCTTCCCACTCTTTTGCGACAGAGACGGGTTTACCCTAATATAGGTTGTCTTGGAGTAGCTCACTTAGTTTCGGGGGGTCGAACTGAAGTGCTCTTTGCTCGATAATTTCTGGCCAAATCATGATGCAAAAGGTACGAGTTACAATCTCTGCTTTTTTGGGCTTGACCGAGTTATTTCATTCCTTTTTCAGCATTCCCTTGCGGTACTTTCTCTGTGGTTCCAAGGTGCTTTTTCTATCGCCTATACTAGAGGGGAAAAATGTTTTGTTTAAGTGTAAGTTACGTGTTTTAGGGGTTATTGATGTATAATAGTTGTTTTTGGTTAGAGGACTAGCTAGTAAGCTTCAGGGCAATCCGACTTGCACGGATGACTTCTCGGTGTAAGGGAGGTGCTTTACTAGTTTAGCTATGCTCTGGGTTGTTGTTCCAAGCGCACCTTCCGGTACGCTTACCATGTTACGACTTGTCTCCCCGCAGTTTCTGTAGGGTATATAAGTTATTATTCCAAGTTGAATAGGGGAGAGTGACGGGCGGTGTGTGCACGCTTCAGGGCCAACTTCAGCAAAACACTCTACTTTTTGCTTACTGCTAAATCCTCCTTCAGATTCTCGTTTCAGAGCAATCATTCGTATTTCACTGTGTCAGTGAATGTAGCCCATCTCTTCCCCTTCCATACGCTACACCTCGACCTGACGTTTGGGGCTGTACCGATTTCGCTTACTTTTGAGCCTTCACAGGGTAAGCTGACGACGGCGGTATATAGGCGGATAAAACAAGGAAGGGTGAGGTTGAACGGGGATTATCGGTTCTAGGACAGGCTCCTCTAGGTGGGTCTAAAGCACCGCCAAGTCCTTTGGGTTTTAAGCTAGCGCTCGTAGTTCCCAGGCGGACAGTGGGCGTAGTTTACTGTCGATGTTTAGGGCTAGGCATAGTGGGGTATCTAATCCCAGTTTGTACCCTAGCTTTCGTGGGTTCAGATTGGGTAAAGCCACTTTCGTAGTTGAGCTTCTTACTCCTCGGGGGCGTATGACAGTCTGGAGAGCATTCGGCTTTAGTTTTGTCTTATCTTAACCACTCTTTACGCCGATGACTAACGACTTGGGTCCCTCGTTTAACCGCGGTGGCTGGCACGAGTTTTTACCGGCCCTAAAATAGCATTAACTAAGTCAAGTTTTCACTCATGGCTTAATGTTTATCACTGCTGGGTTCCCGTGAGGGTGTGGCCTAAGCAAGGCGTCATGGGCTTCATTTAAGGGTGCCTGATACCAGCTCCTTACTCCCAAGCAGGGAGTGAAGGGCATTCTCACCGGGGCGCGGATACTTGCATGTGTAAATTTAGCTAGAGTCGTTAGTAAAGTCAGGACCAAGCTTTTGTGCTTACGGGGCTTTCTAGGGCCCATTTTAACATCTTCAGTGTTATGCTTTATTTAAGCTACGTTTGCGTTTACATATTTATAATAATGTAAATAGAACCATTTTTTGGTAAGATATGTACTACTCGAGATTTTCCTGTTTCCGGGGGGTTTTCAGGAGTGTTAGCGATCTCAGGAGTATTGGGGGGGTAGGGGGGGTTTACGGCCAAAAAGCCTCCGGGGGTGATCTTATATATCTTAGGAGTAATACTTATCATATTATGCTCGTGAGATTTTCGAATGTAATTCTTATTTGAATGTTTTTTATCATGAATACTATTCACTCTGCTGGAAAGAATAAATGTTCAACCTTGATTTCTGTTTTATTAGTATGCACTGTGAAATGCAAGTCGAAAGGAAAGAGAAAAAAGGAATCAACTGCACTGTAGAGAGAAGGCTCGGCATGGTAAGTAATGGGGTAGAATGGTTCCCACCATTAGTCAATGTAAGCGTCGATAAATCTGGGAGGAATAATTTTAGTTTGAAATGGCCCTGAAGTAGGAATCAGATGCCAGTAAAAGTTCATTAAGTGAAACCCTCACAATACTTGTCCCTTATTTTCAATAACCGTATGCTTTCAGTTATCAACTGATGGTCGGTTCTTAGTGGGCAGTGTTCTCTCGAGTTAATAGGATGCTTGGTACTTGGTATATATTTGTCTTATGGAATCTTTGCCAACTATTAAATTTGCAAGTTCACCTGTCATTAAGCCATGACATGTTATTTCCCGACTGCCATGATTTGGGTTGCGTCGTGGAATATTAATATTTATTCTTGAATGGTTAAACTATATTAATGGTTATTATACATTGTATGTTTGAATTAATATCAATCTATGGTTGACATATATGCATGGTGTAAATACATATATGTACTTTGCAAATTTGCAAAGAATAGTTTAATATAGAATACTAGCTTTGGGGGCTAGAAGTAAGGGTTCAAACCCCTTTTCTTTGAGTAGGGTCTAGTAGCAGAAGGGGGGATTTTAACCCCCGCGCCCGGCTTACAAGACCGGTGCTCTAAAACTGAGCTACTTATGCAAGACCATTCTAGGGCTTTATTTTCTAGTCAGCCCGTAAGTGGAATAATAATTAGGAAAAGAGAGAAGTAGAGAAGGGAGGCTGCTTGTCCGATGATAATAAAAGGGTGTTCAACTGGCATGCCTCCAATTCAGGTGAGAATGATGACGTTGGCAATTAGTGTTCAGAATAGGAACTGAGTAAGGGGGCGGAATGTTAGGCTTCGTTGTTTGGACGTGTGGAGGATAGGGACAATTATAAGGACTAGGATGGAGGCTAGGAGTGCCAGGACTCCTCCTAGTTTGTTAGGGATTGAGCGGAGGATGGCATAGGCAAATAGGAAATATCACTCAGGTTTAATATGGGGAGGGGTGACAAGAGGGTTGGCGGGAATAAAGTTGTCGGGGTCTCCTAGTAGGTTGGGGGAAAATAGTGCTAGTGAGGTGAGTAGAATGAGTAGTAGGGCGAATCCTAGGAGGTCTTTGTATGAGAAGTAGGGATGGAATGAAATTTTGTCTACGTCTGAGTTTAATCCTAGAGGGTTGTTAGAGCCTGTCTCGTGGAGGAATAATAGATGGATTATGGTTGCGGCAGCAATGATGAAGGGGAGCAGGAAGTGGAATGTGAAGAAGCGGGTGAGAGTAGCGTTGTCTACTGAGAATCCTCCTCAGATTCATTGAACAAGGGTGTTGCCAATGTATGGGACGGCGGAAAGAAGATTGGTAATTACGGTAGCGCCTCAAAATGATATTTGACCTCATGGAAGTACATAGCCTACGAAGGCAGTCATTATTACCAGGAGGAGGAGGACAACGCCGATATTTCATGTCTCTTTGTATAGGTATGAGCCGTAGTAAAGACCTCGGCCGATATGCATGTAGATGCAAATAAAAAACATGGATGCGCCATTAGCGTGAAGATTTCGGATTAGTCATCCGTAGTTGACGTCGCGACAGATGTGTGTTACAGATGAGAATGCAGTGGCGATGTCAGATGTGTAATGTATAGCGAGGAATAACCCAGTGACGATTTGGATAATCAAGCAGAGTCCAAGTAGGGAGCCGAAGTTCCATCAGACTGAAATGTTTGAAGGGGCGGGGAGGTCGACTAGTGCACTGTTAGCAATTTTTAGAAGCGGGTGGGTTTTGCGTAGGTTTGCCATTAAAGTTTTTGTAGTTGAATTACAACGGTGGTTTTTCAAGCCATTAGTCCTGGTTAAAATCCTGGCAGAAACTATGTCTTATGTTATATTTTTGTTTTTGATTGGTTTGGTATTGGGTTTAGTGGCGGTTGCTTCTAATCCTTCACCCTTTTTTGCTGCACTAGGGTTGGTGGTGGTAGCAGGGTTTGGGTGTGGGGTTCTGGTTGGGCATGGGGGAAGTTTTTTGTCTTTAATTTTATTTTTGGTTTATTTAGGGGGAATGTTGGTTGTATTTGCGTATTCAGCCGCTCTTGCAGCTGATCCTTATCCTGAGGGGTGAGGTAGTCGGTTCGTGGCAGTATATATAGTAATTTATCTATTGGTAGTGTTTTCAGTTTCTGGTTTTTTTTGAGAGGGCTGATATGAAGTTTTTTGTGTGTCTGTGGATGAGTTTACTGACTTTTCTGTATTTCGGGGAGATATAGGAGGGGTTGCATTAATATACTCTTCAGGAGGAGCAATGTTGGTTATTAGTGCGTGGGTTCTCCTTCTTACCCTATTAGTAGTGCTTGAGTTAACCCGGGGTTTAAGTCGGGGGACTTTGCGAGCAGTCTAGAGGGTATAAATTAGAGTTATAAGGGTGATGGTCAGGAGGAAGGGGGTAAGGTAGGCTTTGATTGTGCCTTGTTGGGCATTACTTGTTATTTTAGCTAGAGTAACATTAATAGAGGTTAAAGCTTTGGGTCCTGTTTTTTCAAGCCAAGTTTGGTCTATTATTTGATTAGCGATTATTTGGCCTAGTGTCAAGTTTAGTTTTGGTGTTAGGCGATGTATTACTGCTGGGAAGAATCCTAACATGTTGGAGAAGTGATGGGTCTTGAGTTGTGGTGTAATTTTTAGTTGCTTACTTGTTAGTGAGGCTAGTTCTAAAGCTAGTATAAAGCCAAGAATAGTAACTATTAGGGCGGCGAGTTTTAAGAGGGGAGGTATGGTTAAAATAGGTGTTTTTATGGGGATAATGTTTGAAGTAATTAGTAGGCCAGCAATAATGCTTCCTCAAGCTAGTCGTTTGATAGGGTTCAGGACTTTTGGGTTGTTCTCGTTAATTGGGGAAAGTGGGTTGAATCGAGGATGGCCTGCGGATACGAAGAAGATAACACGGAGGCTGTAGATAGCTGTGAAGGAAGTGGCAATAAGTGTTAGGGTTAGGGCTCAGGCGTTAAGGTAAGAGGTGTTTAGTGCTTCAATGATGGCGTCTTTAGAGAAGAAACCTGCTAGGAAAGGGGTGCCTGTTAAGGCTAGGCTCCCAATTGTGAGACAGGAAGAGGTGAAGGGGGTGAGGTAGTGCATACCCCCTATTTTTCGGATATCTTGCTCATCGTTAAGGCTATGGATAATGGAGCCTGAGCAGAGGAATAGTATTGCTTTAAAGAAAGCGTGAGTGCAGATGTGCAGGAAGGCGAGTTGGGGTTGGTTTAGACCGATTGTTACTATTATTAGGCCTAGTTGGCTGGATGTCGAGAAAGCGACGATCTTTTTGATGTCGTTTTGGGTAAGAGCGCAGGTAGCGGTGAATAAGGTTGTGAGGGCTCCCAGGCATAGGCAGGTGGTAAGGGCAATTTGGTTGTTTTCTAGGAGGGGGCTTATCCGGATCAGGAGGAAGATTCCTGCAACGACTATTGTACTAGAATGTAGTAGGGCAGAGACCGGCGTAGGACCTTCTATTGCAGAAGGCAGTCAGGGGTGAAGACCAAACTGGGCTGATTTTCCGGTAGCAGCAATAATTAGGCCTAGAAGAGGGAGAGTGATATCTAAGTTTTTGGCGGTAACGAATATTTGTTGTATTTCCCATGAATTAAGATTTATGGCTATTCAAGCTATGCTGAGGATTAGTCCAATGTCTCCAATTCGGTTGTATAGGACTGCTTGGAGGGCGGCGGTGTTTGCATCTGCTCGACCATATCACCAGCCAATAAGGAGAAATGATATGATTCCTACGCCTTCTCAGCCGATGAATAACTGGAATATATTATTTGCTGTGACTAGGACGATTATGGCAATAAGAAAGGTGAGGAGGTATTTAAAGAAACGGTCTATATAAGGGTCTGCATGCATGTATCATGCTGCGAATTCGAGGATTGACCAGGTTACGTAAAGAGCCACAGGGGTAAAAATGATGGCGTAGTGGTCGAACTTGAGGCTAATATTCACATCAAAGGTGGAGGTGTTTGTTCAGTTTCAGTTAGTGATAATGGTTTCTGCACCTTCGTTAAGGAACAGGCATAGGGGGAGGAGGCTGACGAAGAAGGCCAGTTTCACTGCTGTCTTTACTTGGGAGAGTGCTCATTCTTTTTGGAGGGGGTAAGGAGTTAGTGTGGTAAGCAGCGGATATACTAAAATAATAAAGATAGTAATTAGGCTGGATGCTATTGTAAGAGGTGTGAGGTGCATTGCTACTACTTGGATTTGCACCAAGAGTTTTTGGTTCCTAAGACCAACGGATAAGCTATTATCCTTTAGGAGCAGTTTCAAGTGAGCCCAGGGTTTTAACCTGGGTAGCAAAGATTAGCAGTCTTTGATGCTTCGCGCCTCTCTTGGTAGATGAGAGGAGTTTAGCCTCTGTCTTTAGAATCACAATCTAATATTTTGTCACTAAACTACATCTACAGGCTGCTATTCCTCAGATTAATTCGGGTTTAAGGATCAGGAGGATTAAGGGCAGGAGGTGGAGGGTTATTAAAAGGTGCTCTCGGGTGTGGGTAGGATCTAGAGCAAGAACGTGTGTAGGCAGCGGGCCTCGTTGGGTGGTAAGGAACATTTGAAGTGAATACCCTGCGGTGATGAGAGTGCCTGCTCCAGTTAGGATAATAGTCCAGGGTGATCAGTTAAACAGAGAAGTAATGATTATAAGCTCTCCTATGAGGTTGGGGAGTGGCGGGAGGGCGAGGTTGGCAAGACTAGCAATAAATCATCAGGTTGCTATTAGGGGAAGTGCTATTTGTAGGCCGCGTGCCAGCAGCATTGTTCGGCTGTGTGTTCGTTCGTAGTTGGTGTTTGCTAAACAGAATAGGGCGGAGGAAGTTAGTCCGTGTGCAATTATTAGGATTAGAGCCCCGGTGAGTCCTCAGGGCGTTTGGATGAGGATTGCACTTGCTACTAGGCCTATGTGGCTTACCGAAGAGTAAGCGATGAGGGATTTTAGGTCTGTTTGGCGTAAACAGATTGATGCGGTTATAACTACGCCTCAGAGTGCGAGGATAATGAAGGGGTAGCTTAGTTCTTTAGTCAAGGGCTCTAGTATGGGCAGTAGTCGGATCATTCCGTAACCTCCAAGTTTTAGGAGAACTGCAGCAAGAACTATGGAGCCTGCGATAGGGGCTTCTACGTGTGCTTTAGGAAGTCAGAGGTGGGCACCGTATAATGGTAATTTTACTAAGAAGGCTAGTAGGCAGCCTGCTCATCATAGTTTATGCGCGTAGGTGGTTAGAGGGAAAGAGTCGGAGTATTGAAGGATGAGGAGGGACAACGTTCCGGTACTGCTTTGTAGTAGCAGGAGGGCAATGAGAAGAGGGAGAGAACCTGCGAGTGTGTAAAATAGGAAGTATGTGCCTGCGCCAAGTCGTTCTGCTTGGTTACCTCAACGTGTAATGAGGACAAGGGTGGGAATAAGGGTGGCTTCAAATATTACGTAAAACATGAGGATTTCAGTAGCACCGAAAGCTATGATCAGAAAAATTTGGAGTGATACTAAGAGTGTGATGTGCATTCGCTGTCGGTTTAGGGGTTCGGAGCTTGTGTGATTCTGGCTAGCAAGAATCATGAGAGGGAGAAGTCAACAGGTAAGGACTAATAGGGGGGTGGAGAGAGGGTCGGTTACTATATATGGGCCAAGGCAGGACCATCCCATTTCTGAGGAGTTTTTAAGTCAGGAGAGGCTAATGGTTGCAACGAGTAGGCTTTGCAGAAGTGTAGTGGATCATAATCATTTGGCCGGGGTTAGTCAAATTGTTGGGACAAGCATCAAAGTTGGGGCAAGAATTTTTAGCATCGTAGTAAGTTCAGACTTTGTAGGCGGTCAGATCCATGGGTTCGGGCAGTGGCAACCAGAAGGGCTAGACCTGCGCTCGCTTCACAAGCTGAGAATGCGAGAAGGAGTATGGGGGAGACGGAGAAGTTGGTAGCATCTAGTTGTAAGGACCATAGGGAGAGGGCAATGAATAAAGAGAGTATTATTCCCTCTAAGCATAGTAAGACAGAGAGGAGGTGGGTTCGGTGAAATGCTAGGCCTGTTAGGCCTAGCATAAAGGCCGAGGAAAAGGTAAACTGGATGGGGGTCATTAGGTTAATTGTGGAATCTAACCACAAGTTTTTGAGCCGAAATCAAATGTTTTTGTTAAACTAATTACCTATTCGGCCCATTCTAGGCCTCCTTGAAGTCACTCGTAGATCAGGCCAAGAGTAAGAAGTAGCAGTACGACTGAGGCTCAGAGGAAAGTGAGTAGGGGGGCTGACAGCTGGTCCCCTCAAGGGAGGGGAAGTAGAAGAGCAATTTCTAGGTCAAAAAGAAGGAAAAGGATTGCGACGAGGAAGAATCGGAGGGAGAAAGGCAGGCGGGCTGTGCCTAATGGGTCAAAGCCGCATTCGTAGGGGGAGAGTTTTTCATGGTCAGGGTTTATTAAAGGAATTCAGAAGGATACTACGATTAAGACTAGTGATAGGATAATTGCAATCATAATGATTGTTGTAATTAAGTTCATTATCTTTCCTTGGAATTTAACCAAGATCGAGTGATTGGAAGTCACGCATATTAACTTTATACTAGAAAGATTATGAGCCTCATCAGTAGATGGAGATATAAAGGAATAATCATACAACATCTACGAAGTGCCAGTATCAAGCAGCTGCTTCAAATCCGAAGTGATGTTGTGACGTAAAGTGGTGTTGGATCTGACGTAATAGGCAGACAGCTAGAAATGTAGAGCCGATAATAACATGGAGTCCATGGAAGCCTGTTGCTACAAAGAAGGTAGAGCCATATACTCCATCTGCAATTGTGAAAGGCGCTTCATAATATTCTATAGCTTGAAGGAAAGTAAAATAGAAGCCAAGAATAATTGTTAGTAATAGAGATTGAATAGCTTGTTTTCGTTCACCTTCTATAATGCTATGGTGGGCTCAGGTGACAGTCACCCCGGAGGCGAGTAGTACAGCTGTATTGAGCAGAGGAACTTCAAAGGGGTCTAAGGTTGAGATTCCGGTTGGGGGTCAGCATCCTCCTAGCTCAGGTGTGGGGGCAAGGCTTGAGTGGTAGAAGGCTCAGAAGAAGCCTAGGAAGAAGAAAACTTCAGAGGTAATAAAAAGAATTATTCCGTATCGTAACCCTTTTTGAACGGGGGGCGTGTGATGTCCTTGGAATGTAGCTTCCCGAACGATGTCTCGTCATCATTGATACATAGTTAAAAGAAGAATTACTGTTCCAAGGAGGATTAGGGTTATGGAGTGAAAATGGAATCAGATCGCAAGACCGGATGTTATTAGTAGGGCAGCAACTGCGCCTGTCAGAGGCCAGGGGCTGGGGTCAACTATATGATATGCGTGTGCTTGATGGGCCATTAAACGTTTTCTTGCAGATATAAGCTTAGAAGAAGCACAAATACATATGCTTGAATTAGTGCCACTGCCACTTCTAAGAGAGTTAGCAAGAAAAGCAGGATTATTGTAAGTAGTGCTACGGTTGGGATTATTGGGAGTAGTACAAATGTAGCTGTTGAGATCAGCTGAATTAATAAGTGACCGGCGGTAAGGTTGGCGGTCAGTCGAACTCCCAGGGCCAACGGGCGAATAAATAGACTGGCTGTCTCGATGATGATTAAAACTGGAATTAGTAGACCAGGGGTTGCTTCTGGGAGGAGGTGACCCACGGAAATGGTAGGTTGATTTCGTAGTCCAATGAGTACAGTAGCTAATCATAGGGGAACAGCAAAGCCTATATTAAGTGCAAGCTGAGTAGTAGGGGTGAAAGTGTAGGGGAGTAGGCCTAGTGTATTTAAGATAATTAGAAATATTATAAGGGAGGAAAGGATAAGGGCTCATTTATGGCCTGAGGGATTAATGGGTATAAAGAGTTGTTGTGTAAATCGTCCAATAAATCAGTTTTGTAGGGCTGTAAGTCGGCTGTTTATTCAACGAGGGTCAGGAGTTGGGAGGAGGATTCATGGAAGGGTAAGGGCCAGGGTTGATAGTGATACGCCTAGGAGAGTGGGGCTTAAAAACTGGTCAAAGAAGCTTAATATCATGGTCAGGCTCAGGCTTTTGCCTCAGGTTTTTTGGTTCCTAAAGGATTCAGTTCATTTGGATACACGTGTGCCATAATTTTTGGAGGAATTATGGTTAGAAAGATAATTCAGGAAAAGACCAGAATTTTAAATCAGGGCGCAGGGATTAGTTGAGGCATGATCACTATGGGTGGGTGGGAGTCACCATTCTTTAGCTTAAAAGGCTAATGCTTATTCCCGGTTTAGCTTCATTAGTGATGCGTCTTCTAGTAGTGTGGAGGATCAGTCTTCGAAGTGTTTTAAAGGGACAACTTCTACTACAATAGGCATGAAACTATGGTTTGCCCCACAGATTTCTGAACACTGCCCGTAGTATACTCCGGGTCGGGATGTAATAAAGGCTGTTTGATTTAGCCGTCCAGGGACTGCGTCTATTTTTACGCCTAGGGCAGGAACCGTTCAAGAGTGGAGAACGTCTTCAGCGGAGACTAGGACACGAACAGGGGATTCAGCAGGAACTACTATTCGATGGTCTACTTCTAGGAGACGGAATTGTCCAGGGGTGAGGTCTTGTGTAGGGATCATATATGAGTCGAAGGTAAGTTCTTCGTAATCAGTATATTCGTAGCTTCAATATCATTGGTGTCCTATGGCTTTAATTGTAAGATGGGGGTTATTAATCTCGTCCATAAGGTAAAGGATTCGTAGGGAGGGGAGAGCAATTATAACTAGAATAACTGCTGGTAAGATAGTTCAGATGATTTCAATTTCTTGGGAGTCTAGGATGTGTTTGTTGGTAATTTTAGTGGACACCATAGCCACAATAATATAAAGCACTAGCGTGCTAATTATAAAGACAATTATGAGGGCGTGATCGTGGAAGTGAAGTAATTCTTCTATAACGGGTGAAGCTGCGTCTTGAAAGCCTAATTGTGAGGGATGTGCCATTAGTTAAGCAAGACACGTAGGATTTTAACCTACAATATTGCCTTGACAAGGCAAGGTAATTTATTTTACTAGCGTCTTATAAAGAAAGTGGCAGAGTGGTTATGTGGCTGGCTTGAAACCAGTTCATGGGGGTTCGATTCCTTCCTTTCTCGGGAATCTTAATTGATTTGGACGAATGCGGGTTCTTCAAATGTGTGGTAAGGAGGAGGGCAGCCGTGAAGTCACTCTAAGTTTGTTGTAGTTAGCTCGACTGACAGGACTTCTCGTTTAGCAGCAAATGCTTCTCAAATAATGAATAAGAATATAATTACGGCTACCAGTGAAATTAGGGAACCAATAGAAGAGACTGTATTTCAGAGGGTGTAGGCGTCGGGATAATCTGAGTATCGTCGTGGCATTCCAGCCAGCCCAAGGAAATGTTGAGGGAAGAAAGTTAAGTTTACTCCTACAAACATGATTCCAAAGTGAATTTTTGTCCAAGTGCTATGAAGGGTATAGCCCGAGAAAAGAGGGAATCAATGGACGAAGGCGGCAAGAATGGCAAAGACAGCCCCCATGGAGAGTACATAATGGAAGTGGGCTACGACATAATATGTGTCATGAAGAACAATATCGAGGGATGAATTTGCTAAGACAATTCCTGTTAGGCCTCCTACTGTAAAGAGGAAAATAAAGCCGAGTGCCCATAGAAGCGGTGTTTCTCATTTGATTGCGCCTCCGTGAAGGGTTGCTAGCCAGCTGAAGACTTTTACACCAGTAGGGATGGCAATAATCATGGTAGCAGATGTGAAGTAGGCTCGTGTGTCTACGTCCATCCCCACTGTAAACATATGGTGGGCTCAGACAATAAACCCTAGAAGGCCAATTGCCATCATAGCCCAAACCATGCCCATATAGCCGAAGGGTTCTTTTTTACCAGCATAGTAAGCAACGATGTGAGAGATTATTCCGAACCCTGGAAGAATTAGAATATATACTTCTGGGTGCCCAAAGAATCAGAATAAGTGTTGGTATAGAATAGGGTCTCCTCCTCCCGCAGGGTCGAAGAAGGTTGTGTTTAGGTTTCGGTCTGTAAGCAGTATTGTAATTCCGGCAGCAAGCACGGGGAGAGAAAGAAGGAGCAGGACGGCAGTAATCAGGACAGATCATACGAAAAGAGGGGTCTGATATTGGGTCATAGCGGGAGGTTTCATGTTGATAATGGTAGTAATGAAGTTAATAGCTCCAAGAATTGAGGAGATACCTGCTAGGTGAAGAGAGAAGATGGTCAGGTCAACTGATGCTCCTGCGTGTGCAAGATTACCAGCTAGAGGAGGATAGACTGTCCATCCGGTGCCAGCTCCGGCTTCAACGCCAGAGGAAGCTAAGAGAAGAAAGAAAGAGGGGGGAAGCAGTCAGAAACTTATGTTGTTTATTCGAGGGAAGGCTATGTCTGGCGCGCCAATTATTAGAGGAATTAATCAGTTACCGAAGCCCCCAATTATAATGGGTATCACTATAAAGAAAATTATTACAAATGCGTGCGCTGTAACGATAACATTGTAAATCTGATCGTCTCCCAGGAGGGAGCCTGGTTGACTGAGTTCCGCCCGGATTAGTAAGCTTAAGGCTGTGCCTACTATTCCAGCTCAAGCACCGAATACTAAATAAAGGGTGCCAATGTCTTTGTGATTGGTGGAGAAGAATCAACGAGTAGTTGCCAC